TGTTTCATTCGGCTCCTTTATGAAAGATTAATGTATTCTCGTCAGAGAATACATTAGATCCATAACATCTATGTCAGCTTTTTTCCGAATACATAGAAAGTATCTTGCTTTCTAGAGTATCCCTCTAGAAGAGGGTAATTATAGATTTATAGTCTAGTTACTTCGTTCCCTATTTCTACTCGCGGGATCCTAAGGAAAGTAATTTCTACCGAGCTGAAAAAAAAGGGTTCTAGTAAGCCAAAACCCCCTTTTAGGGCTATTTTTATTTGGCTTAAATCTCCCCCTTACAGCGCAGAAATTTAAGATTTAGTTACTATTGACAGTTTTGTACTATCATCCATAGAACCTTTATTCATACTCATTCAATTGGAAGTATTGATACAATCAAAAAATTATGCTTCTCAACTTCATAATAAAAATTTTTTATGTAATGTCTTTATCTTTTAGATAGAAATTCTATAGAAATCTTGAGAGTTTATATTTTTTACTAGAATATTCTTCTATTGAGGGGTAAAGGATTCCATCTTTTATCTTTTTTTTTATTTTATTTATATTTTATATATTGTCATATTGTTTTTATATTGTTTTCTATTCATTCTTATATTCTTCTATATTCTTATTCTTTATATTCTTATTCTTCTTATCTTATATATTTATATTTAGATTCTTCTTAGTGACTTAGTTCTTAGATTTTAATCCCTTGTTAGAATTTAGAATTGAAAAGGGGGGAGAGATGGCTGAGTGGACTAAAGCGTCGGATTGCTAATCTTTTGTATGAATAATTCGTACCGAGGTTTCGAATCCCCCTCTCTCCATTTCTTTTCATTCATCAACGTTACCAATGACAATATCCCATATCAAATCAAATCGGAATTGATATGATCGTTCTAAAACTAAGGCCTTTATTGAATAAAGATTCTCTATCCCTAATTAAATCCCTTTGATACGTAAAACACAAAAAATAAAAATAATCCTACTGCCGACCCTTTTTTGATACTTTAATAAGACAAGGTACTCGATTTACTTCAGCGAAAGAAGTCAAAATTCTATGAACCTTGCTTTTTTATTTTCGTGAGAATCAAGTCTTACGGGAATAATATTCTACGACCAACAACTCATTTATTTTCAAACCAATCCATTTCCTATCTATTATTTGATTTACGAATCCTTTATGTTTTAATGAGTCCATAGTCAAATGGTTTGGCAATTCCCCTTGGGAGGATGAAACAAGATAATTTTTAATCAGAGCTTTTGATCTTTCTTTATCCTTCGTAGTAATAATATCTCTGGGTTTGCAACGATAACTTGGTATATCCACTATATGACCATTAACTAAAATGTGTCTATGGTTAACTAATTGTCTGGCCCCAGGAACGGTCGACGCCATACCTAATCGAAAAAGGATGTTATCCAAACGCATCTCAAGTAGTTGTAGTAAAACCTGGCCTGTTGAGCCTTTGGCTTTTCTGGCAATATGCACATATTTAAGCAATTGTCGCTCTGTCAGACCATAATGAAAACGCAATTTCTGTTTTTCTTCTAAACGAATACGATATTGCGATCTTTTTCCAGATCGCAATTGGGGTTGAAGATCCCTTCTGGATCTGGGTTTTTTACTAGTGAGTCCCGGTAAAGCCCCCAGACGACGTATTTTTTTGAAACGAGGTCCTCGGTAACGAGACATATAAAGGCTCCTTTTTTTTTATTCAATTTAATTTCAAAAAGATGGGAATTCAGACTGAACTAAAGTATCAGCAAAGCAAAAATAAATCTATGGAAATACTAAAAAAAAGAAGGAAATGCATTTTATCAATATTTTTATTTGCTTTATATATTTTTATAGGTATTAGGAGCTTTTTGTATATATGGATATGAGGCTCAAGTGAAGGCTACATTTTCCAAGATTTTCTGTAGAGATTTCCTTTTTCTAGTCAACCCTTTTTGATTCATAGCTATAGCTGTGAGTTGCCATTACATAATGGATCAGCGGCTTTGGAGATTTAGAGATAGAGAAAGTGAGGTTAGAGATTTTGAATCATGGAAATGGAAATCAAAAGAGCCGGCTATCGGAATCGAACCGATGACCATCGCATTACAAATACGACGCTCTAACCTCTGAGCTAAGCGGGCGGAGATAAGAGCAATAGAGGAATAAGTAATATAGGAAACCCCCGGACCTTAGTGATGAACTAGTGATTATTCTTCTTTATTTTTTATTTCATTTCGTTCTTATTTTATTGAAACTTATTATCTTTTCTATTCTTCTTTTATTCCTATTTATAATTTTTAATGACTGAATTCTCAATATTCATTCGATTCAAACTCTTCACTCTCTTAAGAATTAGTGAATTCTTAGTTAAAGATTTGATATTTGATTTAGCAAATCGAAAATAAAACTCTTTATATCTAAATAATGAGATAATTTATCTATTTTTATTTCCATTTAAAGTAAATAAAAATAAAGGAAATCCCTAATAAAAGAAAAAGGAAGAAAAAGAAATAAAGAGATACAGATTAAAGAATCCAATATCAAAATTTGAAGGATAAATTTATTACTATATGCCTATGATGAATATCATTCATAAGAAGATCAATATGAAATCAATACTCAATACAATAATAAATCAAATCAAATATGAAATTAAATCTTCAGATTATCATCATTTTATGATAATTCTAATCATATCATTCATTTATTAGAAGGAGAAAGGTGTCATTCAAATGGGGAAGTCTTTCTACTGGTGTAACTAGAAAACTATACTCTAATATCAATTGAACGCATCGAAACTAGATATTTCTTATACTTATATTATAAACTAAATAAATAATATAAAGAATAAATATAAATTAAATAGAAATCTAGTTAATAAAGAGAATTCTATTATATTTATTTATATTCAAATTCAATTCCAATAATGGAAATAGATGATTAAAACTTATCCAAATTGAATAAAAAAAAAGAATGAATATTGACCGTTCCACTATTTCCAACCAAACCTTCAAAAATAAGGAGGGGAAAAGGCATAGATCTATGTGGTATATATATCCATATTGAATTGCGGATACATCAATGATATAATTATTTTTGATTGAAACACATAGGGTTCATGCTAAAGGATAGCCAAAGAATAAAATAGCAGCATACATTTTTTTGATATAGGAATCATTGCCTAATGGATTCAACAGTTCCAAGATCAATGAAAGAGTTGAATAGAATGACAACTGGATCCTTGTCTCAAAGCAAAGGGGGATATGGCGAAATTGGTAGACGCTACGGACTTGATTGGGTTGAGCCTTGGTATGGAAACCTGCTAAGTGGTAACTTCCAAATTCAGAGAAACCCTGGAACTAAAAATGGGCAATCCTGAGCCAAATCTTTATTTTTTTAATAAAATAAAATAAAAAGAAATAAGGGATAGGTGCAGAGACTCGATGGAAGTTGTTCTAACGAATTAATTTTACTACGTTACGTTAGTAGCTAAATCAAAATGGAAATGATAGAAATATTGAAATGAAAGAAATCAGAATTGTAAGAGTTTTATGTATATGATATATATATATATATACCTAATATACTTAATACGTTACCTAATACGTACGGATACATACTAACATAGCAAACAATTCAATTCAACCGAACCCTACATCAAATCTGACATATCCATATATATGACATAGACATATATATATATATATATGTCATATGTAACGTATTAACATATACAGGTAGAAAGATTTGAAATAGAATATACAATATTATAAAATAATTAATAATTCTAATATTTTAATATTCATAAATATTAAAATATTAGAATTATTAATTAAATTTAAATATTAATAAATTATGTAAATATAAATATAATAAATTATAAAATAATAAATTATAAAATAAAAATTAATAATTAATAATAATATAAACATAATAATAAAAAAATAATAATAATAATAATATAAACATAATAATAAAATAATATTATATATTATTACATTTATATTAATAATTAGAATTATAGAGATCAAAAAATCATTATAAGGATCAAAAGATCTAGAAAAACTTGTATTGTGAATCCATTTCAATTGAAATTTAAAAAAGATCAGACGAGAATAAAGAGAGAGTCCCATTTTACATGTCAATACCGACAAAAATGTAATTTATAGTAAGAGGAAAATCCGTCGACTTGAAAAATATTGAGGGTTCAAGTCCCTCTATCCCCAATAAAAATCCCATTTTACTTCCTCGTTCTCACTATTGATTTATTCTCTCTTTTTTTTTCATCAGCGGTTCAGTTAAAAAGAATTCAATATATTTCTCTTTAATCTTTTGTTCTTTCACATTCACAAATGGATCCAACTAGGAATCCTAGTATCTTCTTTGAATCCATCTTCCAATCAAAATTCATTTGTATATTGTATATAGACAATACCCGTACAAATGAATATAAAAGGAATCTCCGTTATTGAATTGAATAATTCACAGCCCATATCCTTGATCCTTACATTTCACAAATTTAAAAAGAAAGTTTGAAGATCTAATTAAGGGACTTGATTTTTAATACTTTATTTAGTTCTTTTCATTGGTATAGATACAAGCTCTTCACTAGGATGATGCGCAGGGAGTGGTCGGGATAGCTCAGTTGGTAGAGCAGAGGACTGAAAATCCTCGTGTCACCAGTTCAAATCTGGTTCCTGACATGTGACTAATCTATCCATAGATATTCACCTCATACAAATGAATTTAACTGAGACGGATGTGGATACACATTCTTTCCTTTTCATTTTTATTTTACTTTTAACCCATTCAAACAGAGTAAAGTTACTCTTTTTGGTCTAGAGGAAGGGATGTCGAGCTTTTCTTTTATTTAAATGAAATCTTGAGTGCGTCCTCGTCAAAGAATATAGAAATATTCTATATTCTTATATAGTATTTTTATTTATTAGGTTCTTAGATTCTTATTAACATAGTAATTCCTAATTATAGTATAGTATAGTCTAATGTTATAATAATACATATAATAATACACATATCATAATACATATTAATATGATATATACAATATATATATATAATATGTATATATAATATATACATATCAATAAAATACAATATCTAAAAATATAAATAGATAAGATATCTATAATAAGATATAGAATCTATAAATATAAGATAAAGAGAAGTAATATAAATTTATTAAACATAGATAAATAGTACCAATAGTATCAATATAAATAATATAAAGAATATACTTAATTTGAATTCCTAAATAATATAAAAAACATATATTTAATATCTATTTATCTATATATTTAGAGATTCTAGAAAAATATCTAGAATCTAAATATAGGGTATAGGTTCTCTTAGATTCTAATTATATAATCTAATCTATAATTAGATTCTAATCTAATACTAATGAAATACTAATAAATAAGAGTATCAGAATAGAAGAATATTCTAATACTATTAGTTTTTTAATAGGATAATTATTATTATTCTTAATTAAAGAATTAGAATAGAATTATAAGTAAAAAGGAGTTCCTTCTCATTCCATTCAATGTTTTGTATTTCATAGAAAGTGGGGGTAATATAGTCTTTACACAAGGGCCAGCCTATAAAACTCTCAGGCATTAATATACGTTTAAGACGAGAAGGATTCTCACGAAAAAATCCTTTTATACATACCTCTTCTGGTTTATCTTATACCATAAACTATCTTCGTAAGGCAATATACACTAGCTAAAAATCCGCCTGGTGCTACATCATAATCATAGGCACGCGGGGAGCATAAAGAATTGGAAACCATATACATATGAAATAAACGATGCAATTTAAATAAATGATGAAACAGAGGGCTTCTACGCATATTCAGGATCAAGAAAAGAATAGATAGGTCCTAGACTCTGAATATTGGATTTGCTCGGGTCAGGTTTAAGTCTTTAGTTTTTTAGCAAGGATTATGCCATGGGGGTTTCCTTTCATAAACTTACTGGGATTGGGTATACCAAAGTAAAAAAAGTGTATCACTCATTTTTTCAGACTTTTGACTTTTAGAAAGGGAGATAGGAAAAATATAATTTATCCTACATAATTCATTCATGAAAGTATATGAAGAGATATTGGTATTTGGTTCGAGATTTCCCCAGGGGTCCTTTGGAATGAATTCCTTGTGTTTATTTTATTTTCTTTTTCCTACTTTCTTGTTCCTACTAATATTAATATATCTATTACCACTTGATTACTACAAAAAACAAAAACGAAATGTATTAGGGCTATACGGACTTGAACCGTAGACCTTCTCGGTAAAACAGATCAAACTGCTTCTTTTATTATCTAAATGATTTGTGAACTTTTTCAAAGACCCAACATGCATTTTGTTGCATTGGGCTCTTTCATCAACTGATATAAAGATCAGTTAAGTCCACCCTATTTTTTCTTTACAGGAAAATAAGAAGATAATGAGATGGCTCCATGTGCTCTTATTTATTATTTGAATCCTAATCTAAGAGCAATACCAGAGTGCTTCAAAGAAGGGGAATCTTTATTTAGGTCTGCCTTCGGCCTAGATCAAGTTAAGTGAAATGGAGTCTCTATCGCCCCGATGCAAGAGTTAAATATGAGACTTCATACACCTCAAAGTTCATAGTTCATAGTTCATAGGAACGAAATGAGACCTTTATACTCATTATGCCTGGCTTTTTTTAATGGACTGGGCAGGGCATTTACCTTGTCAAATTAATGGCGGTTTCTATCAAATTTGGCACCTTAATTGGATCGAACACAATATTTGTCAGACTATTTTTCTCTTGTTCTCCCGAATCTAAGGAGTAAGACATCGACTTATCAAAAAGATCAATTAGGGTCATTGCGTAATGCGGCTCCCTTGAAAAGCATTGGCGCACGTGTAAACGAGTTGCTCCACCTAACTGAGCTATAGCCCTTGTCTTTTCATAACTATTTTAATTTTCCATTTTAATTTTACTATAGAGAAATTTGCTTGTCAGGAGGACTATAATCACACATGATAACTCGCGGATGACTGGTCCAATATTGATTTATATTGCTTAGAAAGCATATTTTGCCTCTAATCTAATCGATCGAGTGGATAGAAACCTTTTTTGTGGTGATAAATAACCTACTTAACTCAGCGGTTAGAGTCTTGCTTTCATACGGCGGGAGTCATTGGTTCAAATCCAATAGTAGGTAAACTGATTAGATACCGCGTACTCCGGTATCTAATCAGTTTTTCTACCTATCCCTTTTTCCCTTTTTTCCATTATATCATCAGATTAGACTTCGTTGTGTGGAATTAAAATCAAAAGAATAAAACTAAGGATCAAAATAGTTTTTTATTATACACTACGCATTTATTTTGATTTTTATTGATATTTATTAAAATTAAATTTCGACTAATATGAAATCCAATTGACAGCTTCTACTCGTGTCCTAGCTCGTCTCAAAGCTAGATTTGCCTCAATTACTTGTCTCTGACCCTCGGCTCTACTCAAGTTAGCTTCAGCTATTTCAAAAGTTTGTTGAGCTTCTTGCGGATCAATATCAGTACTCACTTCCGCATCATTTCCTAAAAGGGTGATCCCATTATTACTTATCCTAACAAAACCGCCCGTAAGAGCCACCGTGAACCATTTGTAATTTAGTCGTATTCTTAAAATACCTATATCTAAAGTCGTGGCAATAGGGGCATGGTTTGGTAATACGCTAATTTGTCCACTAGTAGTAGATAAAAGAATTTCTTTCACTTCGGAATCCCAAATAATTTGATTAGGAGTCAGTACACAAAGATTTAAGGTCATTTCTTCAATGGGATCTCCTATTATAAATTATAAATTCATAGCTTTCGCGGTAGCCTCCTCGATGTTACCCACTAAATAAAAGGCCTGCTCGGGAAGGCTGTCTAATTCTCCGGAAAGAATGAGTTTAAATCCCCTAAGAGTTTCTGCGAGACTAACATATTTACCTGGAGAACCAGTAAAGACTTCTGCCACAAAGAAGGGTTGTGATAAGAAACGCTCAATCTTTCGTGCTCTTGCTACAGTTAAACGATCTTCTTCGGATAATTCGTCCAACCCAAGGATAGCTATAATGTCCTGAAGTTCTTTGTAACGTTGTGAAGTTTGCTTAACTCGTTGCGCAGTTTCATAATGTTCCTCGCCAACGATCCGAGGTTGTAACATAGTTGACGTTGAATCTAAGGGATCCACTGCTGGATAAAGACCTTTGGCAGCTAATCCTCTTGATAATACGGTAGTAGCATCTAAATGGGCAAATGTCGTGGCAGGAGCGGGGTCGGTCAAATCATCCGCAGGTACATAAACTGCTTGGATAGATGTTATAGATCCTTCTTTCGTAGAAGTAATTCGTTCTTGCAAAGAACCCATTTCTGTACTAAGGGTAGGTTGATAACCTACTGCAGAAGGCATTCTACCTAATAGGGCAGATACTTCGGACCCTGCTTGAACGAAACGAAAGATATTGTCTATGAATAGAAGTACATTTTGTTTATTAACATCCCGGAAATATTCCGCCACGGTTAGGGCAGTCAAGCCAACTCTCATGCGAGCTCCGGGCGGTTCATTCATTTGACCATAGACTAAAGCCACTTTTGATTCTGAAATATCTTTTTCATTAATCACTCCGGATTCTTTCATTTCCATGTATAGATCATTTCCTTCACGAGTACGTTCACCTACTCCGCCAAATACGGATACGCCTCCATGAGCTTTGGCAATATTTTTAATCAATTCCATGATGAGTACTGTTTTACCCACTCCAGCTCCTCCAAAGAGTCCTATTTTTCCTCCACGGCGATAAGGGGCTAAAAGATCCACCACTTTAACACCCGTTTCAAAGATTGATAATTTTGTATCTAACTGTATGAAGGCGGGTGCAGATCTATGAATAGGAGATGTTTTGCGAGTATCGACAGGACCTAAATTATCAACAGGCTCCCCAAGAACGTTTAAAATTCGTCCGAGAGTAGCTCCGCCGACTGGAACACTTAGGGGAGCTCCCGTGTCAATTACTTTCATTCCTCTCCTTAGACCATCTGTAGCACTCATAGCTACAGTTCTAACTCGATTATTTCCTAATAATTGTTGTACTTCACAAGTTACATGAATTTGCTGTCCGACAGTATCTCGACCTTTAATTACTAAAGCATTATAGATATTAGGCATCCTGCCCCGTGGAAAAATGACATCCAGTACTGGGCCAATAATTTGAGCAATACGTCCTAGATTTTTTTCTTCAAGCGTGGAAACCCCAGGATAAGAAGTAGTGGGATTGCTTATCATAATAGAATAAAACGAAATATGTCGAAATTCTGTTTTGATCTTTTTTGAAAAGTACTGAATCCAAAATCAATATACAATAACAAGTTGATCGGTTAATTCCATTAGAAATAGGAATCCTAAAAAATAAAATGAGGTTGCGCCATATATTTCGTGAATCAAATACAAGGTCAAATAACGAACTCTTGTCCAATTTAAATTTCATTATTCGGTAGTTGATAATATTAGTTTAGTTGTAGTTGAGTTGCATATTTTTTGAATTGGAAATACTTTTTGTTTCAAAAGGGTTAATTCATGCTTAATTAATATCGAGTAGACCTTTTCTTTTTGAGAATTCTGAATCCATGAGTTGTAGGGAGGACTTATGTCACCAAAAAAAGAGACTCAAGCAAGCGTTGGATTTAAGGCTGGTGTTAAAGATTACAAATTTACTTATTATACTCCTGATTACGAAACCAAAGATACTGATATCTTGGCAGCATTCCGAATAACTCCTCAACCGGGAGTTCCGCCCGAATAAGCAGGGGCTGCGGTAGCAGCCGAATATTCTACTGGTACATTGAAAACTTTGTGGACTGATGACTGACCAGTCTGGATCGTTACGAAGGACGATGCTACCACATTGAGGCGGTTTTTGGGGAGGAAAATCAATATATTGATTATGTAGCTTATCCTTTAGACCTTTTTGAATAAGGTTATTTTACTAACATAACATGTTTACTTCTATTGTGAGCAATGTATTGGATTTTAAAGACCTGCGAGCTCTACGTCTGGAAGATCTGCTAATTCCAACTTCCTATTCAAAAACTTTCAAAGGTCCGCCCTATGGCATCCAGGTGGAAAGAGATAAATTGAACAAATATGGTCGTCCCCTACTGGGATTTACTATTAAACCCAAATTGGGATTATCTGCAAAAAACTAAGGTAGAGCATTTTATGAATGTTTACGGGGTTGACTTGATTTTACTAAGGATGATGAAACCGTGAACTCACAACCATTTATGCGTTGGAGAGATCGTTTCGTATTTTGTGCAGAAGCCCTTTTTCAAGCGCAAGCCAAAACGGGTGAAATAAAAGGGCATTACTTGAATGCAACTGCAGGTACTTGTGAAGAAATAATAGAGCGGTATTTGCCAGAGAACTGGGAGCCCCTATAATAATGCATGACTACTTAACTGGGGGGTTCACCGCAAATACTAGCTTGGCTCATTCTTGCCGCAACAACGGTCTACTTCTTCACATGCATCGCGCAATGCTTGCGGTTCTTGATAGACAGAAGAATCATGGTATGCATTTTCATGTACTAGCTAAAGCATTGCGTATGTCTGGTGGAGATCATATTCACGCTGGTACAGTAGTAGGTAAACTGGAGGGAGAGCGTGAGATGACTTTGGGTTTTTTTAATTTATTACGTGATGATTTTATTGAAAAAGGCATAAGCCTCGGGCAGTTTGGCGAATAAAAAGCTACTTGAATAAAAGGTCGAATGAAGACGGATGCAGATTAAACTAAAGATATGAAACATAACAAACATTCTTTATTTCCAATACAATTTAAATGATAACAAATTATACGATTTGTTTTAGTTTTTTTTATTAGGGAATAAAGATAATAGAAAAAAATAATAATCTTATTTTTTTCTACCCAAGATAACCCAATATAAAAGACTTCTTTACATTCTTTAATTAAACGAAAATATAATAAATTTGATTTTCATACAATATATTAATTGAATTCTATATAAGGATCCATGAATTTTTTTATATATCTATACATGCCTTTAATATTGTCCTTTTCTATATGTATTTGGTTTGGATATATTGACAGTTAACCAATATTTAACTGATTCTTTATTTTGTATTTTATTTTTTTTTTAGTATTTAAGTACTTAAGCCTTAAAGATTTAACTATTTAATTCACATTTAGTATTTCTTATTTTGATATCTTGTATTTTTTTTAACATAAAATATAAAATGGGGCGTGGCCAAGTGGTAAGGCAACGGGTTTTGGTCCCGGGATGCGAAGGTTCGAATCCTTCTGCCCCAGTTGTTTCCATAAGAAACAAAAAAGGTTCCTCTCGCTTGAATATTTTTTTTTTTATGCCCTCCCCCAGGGAGTTTAAAAGAATAATCAATAATTGGTGTCATTCAATGAAAAGTAAGGAATATTTGGTTGGGAATTCCCGTATCCTATTTACTTTATTTTCTTATTTTATTTAATTTTTTATTTTATCAAATTGATGTAAAGCTTAAGTTAAACAAGATTTGTATTTTATAATAGGCGAATACATATAGGATATCTATCACAATTATTTTATAGAACTTATAGAATAATAGAATATAATATAATAATATAAATAAAAATAATAATATAAATAAAAAAAGTATTGGATTCTGAAATTTCAATATTTATGGATGACTTTCATTAATGATTTTTTTATTATCATTTCTTTTTTCTTTTAATTTTTTTTGAATTTTATTTACACTTTTTAATTTTATCGGTTTCGGTTGAACCAATGACTATTCATGATTCCATATTGAATCCATTGCATACGGTTTCAAATTCAAATGAAATTAGGGGGATGTTATGGTCAAACTTCGTTTGAAACGATGTGGTAGAAAGCAACGTGCGACTTGAAGGACATGATTGGTTGTGGATTCTTACATCCACCATTTTCTATAAAGATGAAATTGCTCTTGTCTCGACATAAATTGTTCCACCTGGTCTGCTAGTAACTGACTTTTCTTTTTCTTGGGTTGGAAAATAAAAATACTAGTGGTATAGCATAGGATGGAGCTCGAGTAAAAATGATGTATTGTATTCATTTATCGGGGGAAGAATCTAGGGTTAGTAAAAATCAATAAATTAGACCAACTTTGTAAATAGATCATCAATATATAGAGGTTGAGATTCAAACAAGTTTCAAATAAGAATCATTCCAATTTTTCGAAATTTGGAATACACTTTTGATCAAAAGTGTATTCCAAAGAAATAAATACTTTGTCTTCTTTTTTAATTTTCCACAGGAAGAACAAAAAGCAAAAGGTATGTTGCTTACTTTTTGAAAAGGAGTAGGGATCCCCGATGGAATGTCTAAACCCAATGATTTCACAAAGCGTAAAGCAAAGAAAAGACAACGAATTCTGGAACAAGGAAATACTCTTTTCACTTGTCTCAAAAAATGGATCCTAATAAGTAAAAAAATAGATCCGAAAGAAGACAAAAAAAAAAGGATTGGAGATAGCTCAAGAAACTCTAAGGATTTTATTTTTCGAATTCTTTCAAAACTATAAACTTGAGTTAGAAGTACAAATTATATTTATATTTTATTCTTGACTTGACAGAAAAGAGAAAGACTGAAGTCAAAATTATAGTATTATCTAGTATTTAGTAATAGTATAAATATTTAGAGATCTCTTTTTGTAGAAAGTATTTTTTTATTGAATCTAATTTTTATTATTTCATTCTAAGTATTTTTCTATTTCAAATATCCCTATCAAAATTAGGGTTAGGTATTTAATAGGTATCTCCTATTAAAATTGGCTTTATTTAAAATTTTAATTATCTTGTATTTTGATCCAAAATCCTAATATATAATAGGTATATATAAGAATAATAGATATATAATGGTATAAAGAGGATCATATACCTAATACCTAATCATAGATCATAGACCTAATACCTAATAATATAACTAATATAACTATATACATATAAAGACACATAAGACTATAACTATATTAATATATAATAATTATTTAGAATCTTATAGACTTATATATTAATATATTAATATATAATAATATAGTCTTAATATAGTATTCTACTAATATAGATATAGTATTACTATATACTTAAGTCGTATTTGATTAAAAAATATAAAAACATATAAGTATAAAAATATATAATTAAATTAAATATAAGATTAAGAATTTATATAGTATATAAATAAAATAAGATAAAGATATAATATATATAAATATAATTATAATTGAAATAAAATATATAATAATTGAAATAAAATATATAGAAATATATAGAAATCTAAAATACAAATATATAGTATATAATTAGAGTATCTAATATAATTCTAGTATCTAATATATATAATAGTATAGATTCTATATATATAATCTAGAAAGGTATATATATTATGTGTATAAGAATTTGAGAATCATTTGTTCTTGAGCCGTATGAGGAGAAAACTTCCTATACGTTTCTATGGGGGGTATCTTTCATCTACATCTATCCCAATGAGTCCTCTATCAAATCGTTGCAATTGATGTTCGATCCCGAAGAGAAGGAAGAGATCTTCGAAAAGTAGGTTTTTATGATCCGATAGAAAATAAAATTTATTCAAATGTTCCTGCTATTCTATATTTCCTTGAAAAAGGTGCTCAACCCACAGAAACTGTTCGTGATATTTTAAGGAAGGCTTAATTTTTTCGATATTAAATAAATAAGAATAAATAATTTCGTTTCGAGTTTTATAAAAAAAAATAAAGCCAAAATGAAAGAATAAAGGAGTAGGGTAACTAGCACCTATCTTTGTGTCTTTTTTTTTTATTATTTTTTATTCATTATTCAAAAATTGTTCTTTTCTTTTTCTATTCATACTTAATATTATATTTTATTATATTTTCTATTTATTATTTATTTTTATATTTATTTTTATTTAATTCATCTTATAATTTATTTAATTCATCTTATAATTTATTTAATTCATCTTATAATTTATAATATATCTTTATATTCTATCCTATTTGATATATCATATTTAATTTTATGAATTTTTTTTTTATTGTTAGGACCCCCCCAATAAAGGGGGTCCTCCTGATTTGTATATTTATATTAAGCCCTTCCTTTTTACCTTTTTTTTTTAAGAAAGCAAGACCCAATAATTTTTCCGATCTAATTTTTTCTTTATCTCTTTATCTTTTACTAATCCAACCAATATTTTTATTTATTTATTTAAATTTGCTTTTTGTTTTCTAACAAATCCATGTCTATTGACAAAGGCTTTTCAAAAAGAAGAGAATTGGAACATACATAGATCTTTTTATTCCCACCTTGCCTTTTGTCTTTCACTTTAGTCAAATTAATGGGTTTCTTGGATTTATTATTTTTTTTATAGAAATCCCTACCCATTTTATTAACGAAATTAAAAACTTTTTATAAAATTGCGCATTTTGCTTTTCGTTATCTTTTTAATCTATTGTTTTGGGATTCAAATTTTCTTAAGATTTTGGTGTTTATATTTTTTGCTAATTTCATGTTTTGGTGCAATTGTGCAGTGCAATTTAATTTTTTTGATCCTATCTACCCATTAGATTCATTCGGGTTGCTAACTCAACGGTAGAGTACTCGGCTTTTAAGTGCGACTATGATCTTTTACACATTTGGATGAAGGAAATAATTCGTCCAGACTAGTGGTAGGTTTTATAAGACTGCGACTGATCCTTAAAGGTAATGACTGGAAAAAAAAGCATGTCGTAAAACTAAATCTTAAATCTGATTTTTTTTTGAAAATCAAAATTAAAGAATAAAATAAAGAAAATCCATTGAGAATTTCAATATAAATTCAATTGTAAATATTCAATAAAATAAAAATAAATAAGTAAGAATAATCAAATTTGAATTTATAAAATAAAATCAAAACCTTTAAGTTTATTAAAAGATAAAGAGTCTTTTTTAAGTAAGTTATATATAAGGGTCTAGGGAATAAATGGATAGAGCCTTATGGTTCCAATTTGAGTAAGACAAAAAAGCAACGAGCTTATTTTCTTAATTTGAATTATTAACCGATCTCATTACTAATTCTGCGTTAAGACTATATTAGTACCAAATGTCGGAAAAGTTTATTTTTGAATTATGAAGTATGAAGGGATCTTCAATTCAATTATTTTTTTTTAAGGAATCCTAATTATTCTTTCTAATTTTCTAATGTGTTATATTGGGGATACATATGTGTAAAATATGTGTAAAAGAAATAGTATACTGATAAAAAAGAATTCCAAAGTCAAAAGAGCGATAAGGTTGCAAAAATAAACGATTTTTACTCCCTTTCCCTATTCTTCTTCTTTCTCTTGCTTTTTTCTATTTTTTATGTTTATTCGAGTTATATTAATAAATTAATAAATAAAATCCAATAAGATAGATAAGGTAAAAAATAGGATTAGGATAGATAGGGTAAAGACAGTATATAAAATTAAAAAAGGAAAGATCTTTTAGTTGGTCTCGTTCTCTCCGGTATATGTATATATTTTTATATATTCTTATAATAGATTCTTATATATTATTTTATTCTTTTTTTTTTTTACTCTTATAATTTTATAATCATTTAATAATTTGTTCTTACTTTATCTAATCTTTTACTTATTTTTCTTATAACTTCGTAGATTACTTAGATTACCGTTGCGTGATTGACGTCAAAATAACAAGTATAAGTATAACAAGTAGAATGATAGAAGTATATAAAATTTATGTAAAGACTAAGATATTCATATATTTTTATAAAAGAAATATATTTTATAAAATAAGAATAAAATAGAATAAAAATAAAAATAAAAGAGTTAAGTTTCTAATATTAGAATATTATTTTATCTATTTAATCTTAATATCTAATACTAAATACTATTCTAAGACTATGGATATATTTGGATATATTTTATTTTATGTTTATGGATATATATTTATATATTCTTTTTATTTATTTTTTTTATAGTTATAGCATTTTATTATAGTATTCGATATTATATTCTAGTTTAGAGTGCTAGTACAGAGATCAAAAGATAAATAAATAATATAATACAACATAAAAAAATGCCGTTATGACCATATCGCACTATGTATAATTTCCTAAAAAAAAAAGAAGCCTTTCCCCTTTTTTGTTCCAGTCCCAATGGATGTCAATGGCGGAATTTTAAATTATTTTAAAAAATATAGGTTTCAGCAACAAAATTTCCTATATCCACTACTCCTTCAAGAGTATATTTATTCACTTGTTCATTTAAATATTTTTTTTGAACCTGTGGAAATCCCCGACCATGATAATAAATCTAGTTTAGTACTTGTAAAACGTTTCATTATTCGAATATATCAAAAGAATCCCGTGATTTCTTTGGTTACTTATTCTAACAAAAATGAAATTTTGAGTCAAAAGAATTTGTTTTCTTATTATTTCTCTTCGAAAATGTTATCAGAAGGGATTGGAATCCTTCTAGAAATTCCATTCTTGTTGCGATTAGTATCTTCTCCTGAAGAAAAAAAAAGACCAAAATCTCATAATTTAAGGTCTATTCATTCAATATTTCCTTTTTTAGAGGACAAAATCTTATATTTAAATTATGTGTCGGATCTACTAATACCCTACCCTATCCATTTGGAAATATTGGTTCAAATTCTTCAATCCTGGATAAAAGATGCTCTTTCTTTGCATTTATTGCGAGCTTTTTTTCACGAATATCAGAATTTGAATAATCTGATTACTTCAAAGAAATCCATTTACTTTTTTTCAAAAATAAATAAAAGATTCTTTTTGTTCCTACAGAATTCTTATGTATATGAATCCGAATATATATTCCTCTTTCTTCGTAAAAAGTCTTCTTATTTACGATCCACATCTTCTGGTTTTTTTCTTGAACAAAAACATTTCTATGGAAAAATAGAACATCTTCATATTATAGTAGTTTTTTGTAATTCTTTAAAAAAGAACCTAGTCTTTCTCAAGGATCCTTTCATGCATTACGTTCGATATCAAGGAAAAGCTATTCTGTCTTCAAGGGGAGCTCTTATTCTGATGAATAAATGGAAATATTATCTTATTCATCTTTGGCAATCTTATTTTCACTTTTGGTCTCAACCATACAGGATTTCTATAAAGGAGTTATCCGACTATTCCGTCTCTTTTATGGGGTATTTTTCAAGTGTACTCAAAAATACTTTGTTAGTAAGAAATAAAATGCTAGAGAATAACTTTCTCATAAATACTACGACTAAGAATTTAGATTCCAACGTCCCGGTTATTTCTCTTATTAGATCGTTGTCGAAGGCAAAATTTTGTACGTTATTTGGTCATCCCATTAGTAAACCGATCTGGATCTATTTATCAGATTCTGAAATTATTGATCAATTTTGTCGGATATGTAGAAATCTTTGTCGTTATCACAGTGGATCTTCAAAAAAACAGGTTTTGCATCGCATAAGGTATATACTTCGACTTTCGTGTGCTAGAACTTTGGCTCGTAAACATAAGAGTACAGTACGCACTCTTATGCAAAGATTAGGTTCCTTATTCTTAGAAGGATTTTTTAGGAAAGAAGAACAAGTTTTTTCTTTAATCTTCCTCCAAGAAATCCGTGTGGCCTCATACAGGTCGCATAGAGAACGCATTTGGTCTTTGGACATTATTTTCATGAATAATCTGGCGACTCATTCCTAACTGTTCATGATACCTTTTTATTTTTACGTGAAAATAAAAAGAGGATCCAGAGAAAAAAGATTCATAACTCTTTATTCTGAAATGTTCATATTCATATATTATATCATGATATAAAGGATTCTTCTATTATTCATTCTATTAGTCATTCTTGAAATTTACTGAGTAGTCAAAACTAAAGCTCTTAGGTCTTCTTATCTATATATAATTAAGTTTATTGCAATACAATTACAATAAAGGGGAATTTAATTTTAAATAATTTAATTTTAAATATAAATATTAATATAATTATAAATTATAATATTATGATAAATTCTACTATTATGGAATAGGAATATAGAATATGAATTGATTCTAACTAATAAATCTATTCTAAATAAATATATTCTAATTAATAATTAAAATAAAAGTAATTAAAAGTAAAAGAATAAAATAAAGAAAAAGAGATGTAATTTTAATATATACATAAGGAAAGTCGTGTGCAATGAAAACTGCAAGCACGACTTGGGGAGGGATCTTTTTCCCTGTTTCAAAAAGAAAAAATTATCTACTCCATCCGACTAGTTCCGGGTTCAAATCCCGGGCAACCCATCAACATATACCAAAGTTAAGAATAAATAATTCTTTCTTTTTTATCTTTATAAGATTTATTATAAGAGCTCACTTTATTTAAAAATTGATAGGCTTATTTATATATCTATATCTAGATATAGATATATAAATATACTATATACTAGATATAGATATAGATATCTAATATAATATCTACTATATAAATAATATCTAATATATAAATGTTTATTGTTTGACATTGAGATATAATCCATGTTATACTGTTAAATAAAATAAAAAGCCATTAGTTATCTATCAAAATTCTATAATTTATAGTTTTTCTAGTTATAGTTAATATATGTGATATGTGTTTGGGAGTCCTTGAAAAAGGAATAAAAAAAGATCTTATCATGACTTCAAATTTAGAGAGACGCAAAAGCGCAAGCCTATGGGGTCGCGTCTTTAATTGGATTACTAGTACTTAAAATATTTTTTACATTGGATGGTTTGGCGTTTTGATGATCCCTACTTTATTGACTGCAACTTCTTTATTTATCATTTCTTTCCTTGCTGCCCCTCCAGTGGATGGTATTCTTGAACCCTTTTTCTGGGTCTCTACTTTATGTAAACACTATTATTTCCGGTGCCTTTATTCCTACTTCTGCAGCTATAGTTTTGCATTTTTACCCAATATGGGAAGCGGCATCCTTTGATGAGCGGTTATACAATGGTGGTACTTATGAACCTATTGTTCTACACTTTTTACTTGGTTTAGCTTGTTACATGGGTCGTGAGTGGGAACTTAGTTTACGTCTGGGTATGCGACCTTTTATCTTGGATTGCTGTTGCATATTCAGCTCCAGTTGCAGCAGCTAAGGCTTTCTTCTTGATCTAACCTCTGGGTCAAGGAAGTTTCTCTGATGGTATGCCTTTATTAATATCGGGTACTTTAAACTTTATGATTTTATTTCAGGCAGAACACAACATTTTTTATGCATCCATTTCACATGTTAGGCGTAGCTGGTGTCTTCGGCGGCTCCCTATTAAGTGCTATGCATGGTTCTTTGGTAACTTCTAGTTTGATCAGGGAAACCACTGAAAATAAGTCTGCTAATGAAGTTTAAAGATTGGGTCAAGAAGAATCAACCTATAATATCATAGCTTATTATGGTTATTTTTGCCAATGGATCTTCCAATAGGAATGGAATATGCTAGTTTCAAAAATTCTCGTTCGTTACACTTCTTCCTGGCTGCTTGGCCTTTAGTGGGTATCTGGTTCACTTAGGTATGAGCACTATGGCGTTTAACCTTAATGGTTTCAATTTCAACCAATATGTAGTTGCTAGTAAAGGTCGTGTTATTAATATTTTGGCTTATATCATAAATCGTGCCAGTCTTGGGATTGAAGTAATGCATGAACGTAATGCTCCTAATTTCCCTCTAGATCTAGCTTCTCTGCGAGCTCCATTTAAAAATGTATAATACTTTATTTTAATTTAATTTTTTATATTTTATTTATATTTATGTATTCATTTATATTATATTTATTATCATGTATATATGATATACATAGGATATTAACTACATAGGATATTAACTATGAATATATGAACTTTACCTTTCAGGTATCCATTTCCCAGTATCTTGTTCTTCTTAATTTTTATAATTATAAAAATTAAGAAGAACAGGATACTGGGGCTCAGGGGTA